TCATCGAATGACTATACATCTATTTATTTTGATGTAAATAGCGGCAAGAAAGCTCTATGAAAAAATGTTGGTTCCATTCGATGTTATCCAATGTGGAGTTAGAATACAGGTGTAGGCTAAGTAAATCAATGGATAATCTTGGTCCTCTTGAAAATACCAGTGTAAGTGAAGACCCGATTCTAAATGATACAGAAAAAAACACCTATAATTGGAGTCATAGTGACAGTAGTAATGTTGATCATTTAGTCGGCGTTAGGGACATTCGGAATTTAAACGTGGATGACACTTTTTTAGTTTTAGGTAGGGATAATAAAAAAGACGGTTATTCCATATATTTTGATATTGAAAATCAAGTTTTTGGGATTGACAATAATCATTCTTTTTTGAGTGAATTAGAAAAAGAATTTTCTAGTTATTGGAATTCTAGTTATTTAAATAAGGGGTCTAGGAGTGACGATTCCCACTATGATTATTCTATGTATGATAATAAATATAGTTGGAATAATTACATCAATAGTTGCATTGACAGTTATCTTCGTTCTCAAATCGGGATTGCTAGTTCTATTTTAAGTGGTAGTGAAAATTACAGCGAAAGTTACATTTCTACTTACATTTTGGGTGAAAGTAGAAATAGTAGTGAAACCGGGAATTCCAGGCTAAGAACTAGCACGAACGGCAGCGATTTCGCTCTAAGAGAAAATTCTAATGATCTCGGCGTAACTCAAAAATACAAGCATTTGTGGGTTCAATGTGAAATTTGTTATGGATTAAATTATAAGAAATTTTTTAAATCAAAAATGAATATTTGTGAACAATGTGGATATCATTTGAAAATGAGTAGTTCAGATAGAATTGAACTTTCGATTGATCCAGGCACTTGGGATCCTATGGATGAGGAGATGTTCTCTCTGGATCCCATTGACTTTCATTCAGAGGAGGAACCTTATAAAGATCGTATTGATTCTTATCAAAAAAAGACAGGATTAACCGAGGCCATTCAAACCGGCATAGGTCAACTAAACGGCATTCCCGTAGCAATTGGGGTTATGGATTTTCAGTTTATGGGGGGTAGTATGGGATCGGTAGTAGGCGAGAAAATTACTCGTTTAATCGAGTATGCTACCAATCAATTTTTACCTCTTATTCTAGTGTGTGCTTCCGGAGGAGCACGCATGCAAGAAGGAAGTTTGAGCTTGATGCAAATGGCTAAAATTTCTTCCGCTTTATATGATTATCAATCGAATAAAAAGTTAGTTTATGTATCAATCCTTACATCTCCTACGACTGGTGGGGTGACAGCTAGTTTTGGTATGTTGGGGGATATCATTATTGCTGAACCTAACGCCTACATTGCATTTGCAGGTAAAAGAGTAATTGAACAAACATTGAATAAGACAGTACCTGAAGGTTCACAAGCGGCTGAATTTTTATTCCATAAGGGCTTATTCGATCCAATCGTACCACGTAATCTGTTAAAGGGCGTTCTGAGTGAGTTATTTCAGCTCCACGCTTTCTTTCCTTTGAATCATAACTTAAGTAGAACCTTAACTTAAGTTAATAGTTAATTAAATTGAATTCCTTAAATTAATTTCTTTCTGGCGAATAACTATTTAGAATAAGTATTTATTAAGTATTTATTTATCGGAATCAAAGGAAAAATCCGAAGAATGGATTTTTTTTGGTGACATAAGAGGAAATTATGGAAAGAATCATACAGATAATTTTTTTTTTTACCGATATCCCTGATTCCTAATTAGGAAACCTCTATGAACAAGATAAAAGAGCGAATTCTTTTTCCGCGAAATTCAATTGGGCAGGGTAGTAAATTAAATAATAAATAAAACGAATTTCATGTTCTTTTCTTCCTTTCGTATTATATTATAACTATAAACTATAACGAATTTTGGAATAATTTATAAGGGGAAGAAACTCTTTATTAAATTCAAATTATAAGACAAGAAAAAGATAATAGAAGAATAACAAACAAGTGGATTATCATACATGTATTTCATGTAGAAAAATGAATAAGTCCATTTTGTTAGTTCTATATTCCTTGCACTTTCTTATATATACTCACTTAGATATACTTAGTATAATTATATAGGAATTCTAATAATTTTAAGAGATCCTTCTATTTAAGATATCTTTCTAACAATATAATATAGCGATAATAGGTAAAAAGATTAATATAACAATAAATAAATAACAGGTACAAATATTAAATCGAGGTGCCCATTCTATGACAATTCTCAACAACTTACCCTCTATTTTTGTGCCTTTAGTGGGCTTAGTATTTCCGGCAATTGCAATGGCTTCTTTATCTCTTCATGTTCAAAAAAACAAGATTTTTTAGATCTGATGGGGGCAAATTTCATCTATTTTTTTTTCAAGACTTAGACTTGGATCATAACACAGATATCTATTCAGTATAATATGGTATAACTTGTGGCTTCTTTCAAACAGAAAAGAAAGGGCAGGCGTAAACGTAAATATGATATATGAGTAAACGAGCTATTTGTTGAAAATAAGTCGCGATTGGGGCGGATGCCTGAAATAAATGCAAAGCCCATGTAGCTATATATGTGTAGTATGTGTAGATAGGGGATCATATGAGGGGGCTCCTATTATTTTACTTTTAGATCTAACGAATTGCTTCGAAAGATTCACATCAGAATAGTGCAAGTTGATGAAAGTTCCTTCGGAAACAAAAAAACGTAAAGTAAAATTCATTTTGGCCGGTCTCCCACTTCCAATAAAATGCAACTAGATCTAGTATGAGTTGGCGATCAGAACATATATGGATAGAACTTATAGCGGGGTCTCGAAAAATAAGTAATTTCTGCTGGGCCATTATACTTTTTTTAGGTTCATTGGGGTTTTTATTGATTGGAATTTCCAGTTATCTTGACAGAAATTTGATATCTTTATTCCCGTCTCAGCAAATCATTTTTTTTCCACAAGGGATCGTGATGTCTTTCTATGGGCTCGCCGGTCTGTTTATTAGCTCTTATTTGTGGTGCACAATTTCGTGGAATGTAGGTAGTGGTTATGATCGATTCGATAGAAAAGAAGGAATAGTGTGTATTTTTCGTTGGGGATTTCCAGGAAAAAATCGTCGCATCTTACTACGACTCTTTATGAAAGATATTCAGTCTATCAGAATAGAAGTTAAAGAGGGTTTTTATGCTCGGCGTGTCCTTTATATGGAAATCAGAGGCCAGGGGGCCATTCCTTTGACTCGTACTGATGAGAATTTGACTCCACGAGAAATTGAGCAAAAAGCAGCGGAATTGGCCTATTTTTTGCGTGTACCAATTGAAGTATTTTGAAATAAACCGAAGCACTTTTCTTAGCAGGAGGTAAAAAACCAAAAAATCCTCTTTTTTTTTTTTTTTTCTATAACATAACTTAAATTTATTCATAATACTGATGAACCAAAGAAGACGTATATTATATATACTATATACGGAAAACGGAAAAATTAGAAAACGGAACTTTTTTTTTATGCGTATGTAAATTCACAAAATTCAAGGACTAACCACTGACTCACAAATAAAAAAGAGGGAATAGATTCGCGGGTTCGAAGCTTTCTATTCTAAATTCTAATATCTAATATTAAAATAGAACTTATGCTTGATAGAAATATTAGATCGTATAGAGTTGACGAATGAAGCAGATTCATTAAAAATTCACAGACGAAAAAATGGAAAAAAAAGCATTCATTCCCCTTCTATATCTTACGTCTATAGTATTTTTGCCCTGGTGGGTCTCTTTTTCATTTAATAAAAGTCTGGGATCTTGGATTATTAATTGGTGGAATACTAGTAAATCCGAAACTTTTTTAAATGATATTCAAGAAAAGAGTATTCTAGAAAAATTTATAGAATTTGAGGAACTCTTCCTGTTGGACGAAATGATAAAGGAATACCCCGAAACACATCTACAAAAGTTTCGTATCGGAATTCACAAAGAAACGATCCAATTGATCAAGATGCACAACGCAGATCGTATAGATACGATTTTGCACTTCTCGACAAATATAATCTGTTTCGTTATTCTAAGTGGTTATTCTTTTTTAGTTAATGAAGAACTTTTTATTCTTAATTCTTGGGTTCAAGAATTCATATATAACTTAAGTGACACGATAAAAGCCCTTTCTATTCTTTTATTAACCGACTTATGTATAGGATTCCATTCACCCCACGGTTGGGAACTAATGATTAGCTCTTTCTACAAGGATTTTGGATTTGCTCATAATGATCAAATTATATCTGGACTTGTTTCCACCTTTCCAGTAATTTTCGATACAATTTTTAAATATTGGATCTTCCGTTATTTAAATCGTGTATCTCCGTCACTTGTAGTGATTTATCATTCAATGAATGACTGAAAAATGATCCACCGATCCAATTAGAATTTTGTTATTTTGTCCATAAGTAAAATAAAATATTCAAAATCTTACTTTATTTTTTATACACTTATTTTTTCTATACATCCAAGAGATTCGGATTCCTCCTATATTTTAGTATTTTAGTAAAAATTTTTCAGTAACTAGCAGCATCGTGGATAGGGAACTATCCTAGCGACCTACCTAATTTTATTGTAGAAATTTTCTGGATCAACGACTGGACCATGCAAACTAGAAAGACCCTCTCTTGGATAAAGGAAGAGATTACTCGCTCCATTTCCGTATCGCTCATGATATATATAATAACTGGGGCATACATTTCAAATGCATATCCCATTTTTGCACAGCAGGGTTATGAAAATCCGCGCGAAGCAACTGGTCGTATTGTATGCGCTAATTGTCATTTAGCTAATAAGCCCGTGGGTATTGAGGTTCCACAAGCGGTACTTCCTGATACTGTATTTGAAGCAGTTGTTCGAATTCCTTATGATATGCAACTAAAACAAGTTCTTGCTAATGGTAAAAAGGGAGCTTTGAATGTGGGGGCTGTTCTTATTTTACCTGAGGGGTTTGAATTAGCCCCTCCTGATCG